CTACCCACCCCCCAGTATATGCTTCAACAGGAATCACACAAGAGGCGAACCTCGGGAAAAATGACCGCGCGGAACCCAGCAGATAAAGTACATTAGCTAGTCCGTTTTAGGGAATTGATCTAATCAATTCTTCCGTGTTTCAGCAGTAGCATATTGTTCCATGAAAAATTTTTGCATGTCATCCGGGAAAAGCCATCTTTTTCTCACCAATGTCTTTTGCATTTGAGCCACAAGTGTTCTGTTAGATAGGAACAGATTTGATAAATACTGATAACTCTCGGATAGAGTATTCGAACGGAAAGATCCAGTAGAACTATTGGTTTTTCTAAACCCTTTCCGGCGCTGAGTCACCATTTCGAAGCGCTTTTCTTGCGTCTCCTGGAAAATCCAGCTTTTTCTCATAGATTTGATTTCGGAAGTAATAAACCACTTGAATAGCTCTTCATCTGCATCTGCAAAGAATTCTCGATGTGAAAACATAGAGGCAAGGGCCGGATCTTCGGATAGGACAAAGAATGGATTTCCAGGGTTCCAAATGAATTGGCTTACTCGAAAAAGGACTTGTTCTTGGGAAATTCGAATTCTAGCTCGTGTCAGGTTTATACTCTGCACGAACGCATCATAAAACTTATCACTGAATTCATAAGTAAACCTGTCAACTTCAGGTTCAAACCCATCATCTAGATCGTCAAGCTTATAATACACACCCCTCTCCTTCTTTTTCTCATTCGCTTCAAGAGGATTAGGATTCGGTTCAACTTGATCTTCATCATAAGACGAATCATTCTCTTCATCCTCTTCATCCTCTTCATAGCCCGCAAGAACGAACTGGAGCTGCTTGCCCCAAAATGCACTGGGCCAATAGGGAACTCCCACTTCATTGTCATTGATCTTTTCAACCCAATCAAATAGAAAGCCCCAAGGGGACCATATTCTAGGAGCCCAAACTATGAAGGAGAACACCCTCTGCGGGTTGACTTTTTCCCCCGCTACAAACAGCTCCTCCGATTCATAGATAAAGTTCTCATCAATCATAGATTGAAATCCATTGTGTATTATATCGCCGGGAGTCCTTGGTTCGGGCCGAAGAAGCAATGGCACTCGATCCTTATCAAACTGACTGCAATCTTTTTCGGTCCGTGAGCATCCCTCTAGATCTGTCCGTGAGAATCCCTCTAGAACGCCTTCTATTTCTAATAGGCCATGAACTAGATCAAAATCATTTTCAACGAGTCTACCATAAGCGATTCTATTGTTTTCCTCTGGTTCGGGTGGAGACCAAAGATCTTGAGCGACCGATCCGGCAGAACAATTCAAAAGATAAAGAAGTATCGTTAATTTCTTCGTGCTCATTCCAAGTTCGGCGTATGAGCTGTACAAATAAAAATCCCCTTCGTTCCCGAATGTTTTCTGCAAATAGATAGATATCGGATCTATGGGGCAATTGTTTAGAAGTAAATTTTGTGCGACCGCCCTTCCTATCTGATAGAAAACGAGCCGAGAATTCTGAATCGGTCTTACATGGCCTCCCAAATTCCGAGTTTGTCTATAACGAGCGAATCTAATTGTATTGTCGTCTAGAATGGATTTCCCATGTGAAATACTAATCGCTAGGGCCTCATTGGTAAGTGCTATAAGATCTTGTACACTGGAACCCATGGTTATGGCCGCGAATCCATTAGCCTGGAACGCTTTTTTGTCCAAGCGAAATCCCCTAGTATATGAAAGAGTGAAAAAGTTCTTTCGTTGTTGGGGCATAAGCGGCCTGCGTACCTTAATGCACGTAGCTAATCTATGCGGAGCTAGTAGCGCGGGCTCCACGAATTGGGGCAAATCGCTCGAAGCAATAACAAGACTATTTCCAGATCTTTCACAATCCCAGGAGAGAACGTTCACTAATAGCTCGAGGGAGAAGCAACCCGCCCCCCTTAAATCCAGCTCATGAATGTTTGGAATCCATATTATGCAAGGAGAGAGTGCTTTTGTTAATTCGATTTGAAGGCCGATATAAAATTGGGCTGCGCGCCACACCGTGTCCATCTCCTCAGTTAGGTCATCCATCCTAGTTAGCCGGTCCAGCTCCCTATTAATCTTATCGTCATGAGCATCTAGCTCCTCAAAACTAGAGATACTTTTATCAAAAGGAATATCCATATTGTCAAAAACATCACTATCTTGATTAAGAGCCTTAATAGGCTCAGGAGCATCAATAAAAATCTCCAGCTCATCATAATCACTCTCATCATCAGGACCCTCAGCAAAACGAAAAACCGTACCCCGGAACTTGTCCAGAACTATCGTAATGAAAGGAAGATAGGAGTTTTTCATTAGGTATTTGACCAAATAGGATCGTCCAATTCCTATAGAACCTATCACTAAAATACCCCGAGCGGGGGTTACAGCTAAGCGGAGCGAAAAAGGTTGTAGATCAGATGGGACATGAACACGATTAGCCCCAGAAGGGGTTTGTGCATAAGTCATTGTCTGATAATGAGCAAGG